TTGATAATTGTTGGGTGGAGTGTATCAAAGTGGGAGGTTGGGTAAATTAATTCTTTTACTGTAGTATTAGTACTGATATGTTTTCTGAGGGGTATAGCCCTGGGTGTGTGGGAAGAAATTACAAGTAAATGTTGGTGGAAGGATACAGTGAAATATTAATTGTAAATATTTGTTGCTGGGTGATTTCTCAAGTGATAAAAAAAATGTTAGTAGGCGGATGTCTCTTTACGGTGGTCACCTCAGAAAGTGTGGGTTAGCGGGTTGCATTTTGGGTTTAAATTTGCATAAATTTATTTTAAATGTAAATAATAATAAAAATTTTTCTTTTATGTCCTGTGACCATTGACTGAATAACACCTTATGGGTGGGATGGGGGCCAAACTATTCGTGCTACAATGACACCATTAAATAGGGGGCAAACACTGCCATGTCCCAGCTTAACTAGGTATCGGCGGGATTCAGCCAGAGGGATTCCACTCCCGGCTAGGCAATGGTGATGAGTACATCCCTACTCAGTAGGCCATAGCGGATCGAGCTCCCGTAGACCGGCTAAGAGGGTGACAGCACCGTGATCCATCACAAATGTCTCATTTAAGGGGAACGTATGGGCAGGTTACATGATATGTACCTGAGGTAGGAACCAGATGCCGTTTACAGCTTGAGGATAGTTACTCTTCATGGTGTGGGCTTCCGGCGAGGGTTAGCAGGGGTTGTGGATGAAATGATGGTTTCACGGAGGATGTTGAATTAAGAGACCAATTGGACGAAAGAATATCCATGTTGAGAGGGTTAATTAGAATGGGATGAACCATAGACGAGATGTGCGTATGTACAATTAAGCAAAGGTGTGGTAAATGATATCCATGGGGGTAGTAATTTACGGGGTACCAAGGTAGTTATGTATTTGGTCCTGTTAAGGATGTTAAATCCGTGCTTGTAAGCATGTTTTGCAATCATGGGTAGGGGAGGTTTGTGAGGTATGTGCTATGTATGATTAAGCATGTGTAGTACTATATATTAGACATGGGGTAAAGCATTAATGTACTATATACATAATGAAGGAGGAAATAATATTGTAGACGTAAGTACTTGCATGGTACTTAAAAGTTGTGCACTCAAAGAAAATAAAGTGCAGGGAGTAATTTAAGTTAGAATTTCAGCTTTGGGTGTTGATTGTAGAACAGGATGTTCTCTCCCTGAAGTGTCCTGGGGAGTAAGATTCTCCATTATCCGGTTTACAAGACCGAGGTATTGGCTTATACTACAAGGACGTTACCATTTGAGTAGTTTGTTTTCAATTAAAGAGGATAAAGGAATAAGGGTAATAATAGTGAGGAAATACATAATGGATGCTATTTGACCAATAATTACGAAGGGGTACTCTACTGGTTGGCCTCCAATTCATGTGAGTGTAAGTAGAATGGCCACTAGGGTTCAGAACAAGCTTTGACCAATTGGTCGGAATATTATACTTTGTTGTTTAGATAGGTGGATTATGGGAATAATTGCTAGAATTAGGATGGAGAGAATAAGGGCTAGAACACCTCCTAGTTTATTGGGGATGGATCGTAGAATGGCGTATGCAAATAGGAAGTATCATTCTGGTTTAATGTGGGGAGGAGTATTAAGGGGATTTGCTAGGGTATAGTTGTCTGGGTCAGTTAGAAGGTCAGGAGCAAATAGAGTTAGACTTATTAGGAGGAGAAGGAGAAAGATTAATCCTAAGATATCTTTAATTGTGTAGTAGGGGTGAAATACAATTTTGTCAGAGTTGGATACTAATCCTGATGGATTATTGGAGCCTGTGTCATGCAGAAATAAAAGGTGGATAGCAGCCAAGGCCGCAATAATAAAGGGTAAAATAAAGTGGAAAGTAAAGAATCGTGTAAGTGTGGCTTTGTCTACGGAGAAGCCCCCTCAGATTCACTGTACAAGGTCTGATCCGATGTAGGGAATAGCTGATAGAAGATTTGTAATTACTGTGGCACCTCAGAAGGATATTTGACCTCATGGAAGTACATAGCCCATAAATGCTGTGGCTATAGATGCCAGTAGTAGGATAATACCGACATTTCAGGTCTTCAGAAAGAGAAATGAACCATAGTACAGGCCTCGTCCAATGTGAAGAAACAGGCAGATGAAAAATATGGAGGCGCCGTTAGCATGTAGGTAGCGGATAATTCAGCCGTAGTTTACATCTCGTGTAATATGGGCTACTGAGGAGAAGGCGGAGGAGGTGTCTGGCGTGTAATGCATGGCTAGAAATAGACCGGTGGCAATTTGGGTAATAAGGCAGATACCTAGAAGTGAGCCGAAGTTTCATCAGGATGAGATGTTGGATGGTGTGGGTAGGTCAATAAATGAGTTGTTAATAATTTTTGCTAGTGGGTGTGTTTTACGGGTAATGGTCATTAGAATTCTTATAGTTGAAACACAACAATGGTTTTTCATATCATTAGTCATGGTTAAATCCATGTGGGAATAATGACATATGCTTTATTTTCATTAAGTATTATACTAGTAATAGGGTTTATGGGATTTTCTTCTAAGCCTTCGCCTATTTATGGTGGTTTGGTGTTAGTTTTTAGTGGTGCTGTGGGTTGTGCGATTACATTGTATTTAGGGGGGTCTTATATGGGATTAATAGTTTTTTTAATTTATTTGGGTGGGATAATAGTTGTTTTTGGTTATACTGCAGCAATGGCAATTGATGAGCATCCTGAGTCATGGTTATCAAGCATGGATATTTTGGGAACAATATTAATAGGTTTAGTTATGGAGTTTACTATGGTATTTTTGCTGGGTGGGGATCCCATTAAGACGGTTGAGGGTGTGACTGTTACTGTGAATTATAAGACTGTGGCCAGTTGGATGATTTATGAGGGTGAGGGGCCTGGGTTAATTCGTGAGGATCCTACTGGTGCAGCTGCTTTGTATAACTACGGGGTTTGGGTTGTTTTAGTTACTTGTTGGGCATTATTTACAGGTATACATATTGCTATTGAGCTAACTCGGGGTGGAGGTTAGATGGCTAAGAGTAGTATAAGAGTAGGTGGAATAAAGAATGATAGGAAGTAGAGTTTGATTAGGCCTTTTTGGGCTGAGGTGGAGGTGGAAATTGAAATTTGGGTTATTGATGTTATTTTTGGCATTGTTTTTTCTAGTCAGAGTAAATCTAGCAGTATGGATATAAGGTTTTGGCTTGAAGTTAGGCCTGAGTGAGGGCTTAGGCGGTGTGTGGTAGTGGAATAAAATCCTAGTATATTGGAGAAGTAATAAATTTTTACTGGGGTTTTTAGTTTTATGTTATTGGTTATAAGGCTGAGTTCTATAGCTAGTAGAAGGCCTAGGATAGTAACTCCTAGGGCTGCTAGTTTGAGGTAGAGGGGTATGGTTATTTGAGGGTGGTAGGTAGGAGGAATACAGTTGGAGATAAGGAATCCAGCGAAGATGCTTCCGATTGCTAGGCGGTTAATTGGGTTTATTAGTAAGGGGTTATTTTCGTTAATTAATACTAGGCTAATAGATCGGGGGTAGTTTGTGAGGGTAAAGAAGATTATGCGAATGCTGTATGCGGCCGTAAGAGAGGTGGCTACTAGGGTGGTTGTGAGGGCTCAGGCGTTGGTATATGATATATTGGCAGTCTCAATAATTAGATCTTTTGAGTAGAAGCCTGTTAAGAAGGGTGTGCCTATAAGTGCTAGGTTACCAATAATAAGAGAGGAAGCAGTAAATGGTAGGGTATAAAATAGACCTCCTATTTTTCGGATGTCTTGTTCGTTGTTAAGGTTGTGGATAATAGATCCTGCTGATAGAAATAGTATGGCCTTGAAGAAGGCATGGGTGCAGATGTGAAGAAAAGCTAAAAATGGTTGGTTAAGACCAACTGTTACTATTATAAGGCCCAGTTGGCTTGAGGTTGAGAAGGCAATAATTTTTTTCATATCATTTTGTGTTAGAGCACAGATGGCTGTGAATAGGGTAGTGATAGCTCCAAGAGTTAATGTAAGTGTTTGAATGGGTAAATTATTTTCGAATAGGGGGTGGAATCGAATAATTAGGAAAATCCCCGCAACTACTATAGTACTGGAGTGGAGTAGTGCTGAAACTGGGGTAGGGCCTTCTATGGCGGAGGGGAGTCATGGGTGGAGGCCAAATTGAGCTGACTTTCCGGTAGCGGCAAGAAGGAGGCTAATTAGGGGAAGAGAACTTGGGGTAGAATTAATAATAATAAAAATTTGTTGAGAATCTCATGAGTTGGCGTATAGGAAAAATCATGCTATTGCCAGGATAAACCCAATATCACCAATGCGATTATACAGGATTGCTTGTAATGCAGCTGTATTAGCATCTGTTCGACCGTGCCATCAGCCAATTAGCAGAAAGGATATAATACCTATTCCTTCTCATCCAATGAAAAGTTGGAATAGATTATTAGCAGTAATAAGGATAATTATAGTAATAAGAAAAATAAGTAGGTACTTGAGAAATTGGTTAATATTTGGGTCAGAGTATATATATCATATTGAGAATTCAACGATTGATCATGTGACAAGTAGTGCCACAGGGGTAAATACTATGGAGAAAAAGTCTATTTTGAAGCTTAGAAATAATTTAATAGTTTGAATAGTTGTTCAGTGTCAGTTTGAAATTATAAATTCTTGGCCTGTAAGAATAAATACAGTTGTGGCTAGTAGGCTGATAGAGAGGGAGTATACAATGGCCAGTTTTACGTAGTGTGGATATAAGGGATTGTTGCGAGGATTAATAAGGGTAATTATAATAGGTACTAGTAGGGGAACTAGTGTTATTAGGGTTATGGAGGAGAACATTATACTTTTATTTGGAGTTGCACCAATATTTTTGGTTCCTAAGACCAATGGATAACTTCTATCCTTTAAAAGTTGAGAAAGCCAGGCTAATTAAGCATGGGGGCATGAGTTAGCAGTTCTTGCATACTTTCTCGGTAGGTAAGAAGTTATCAACTTCTAATATTAGATTCACAATCTAATGTTTTGATTAAACTATAGCTACAGGGGGTTAGACCCATAATTACTTTGGGGTTTAGGGTAAGGAGGATGATTGGTCCTAAGTGTATTAGTATTAAAGTATTTTCACGTGTAAATAAGGGCTTAAAATTGCTAGTGCTATATGTTAATGGTCCTCGTTGCGTTGATGTAAATATATGGAGCGAGTATAGAGCTGTAATTAGAATATTAAGTCCTGTGAATATAATAGTAAAATTAGATCAGGAGAAAGAGGCTATGATTGTAAATAATTCCCCCATTAGATTAATGGTTGGGGGTAGGGCAAGGTTGGTGAGGTTAGCTATAAGTCATCAAAGGGCAAGGAGGGGAAATAGTGTTTGTAGGCCTCGGGTAAATATTATAGTTCGGCTGTGAATTCGTTCATAGTTTGAATTTGCTAGGCAGAATAGTAGGGATGAGGTAAGTCCATGGGCGATTATAAGGATAATAGCGCCGGTAAAGCTTCAAGGGGTTTGGATGAGGATGGCTAGAATGACCAGTGCTATATGGCTAACGGAGGAATAGGCAATGAGAGATTTTAGGTCGGCTTGTCGTAGGCAGATGGAGCTTGTTATTACTATCCCCCATAGGGATAGGATGATGAAAGGGTAGCTTATTTTTTCTGTCAGGGGATTAAGTATGGGAGTAATTCGTATTATGCCGTAGCTTCCTAGTTTTAGTAAGATTGCTGCTAGAACTATTGAGCCTGCAATGGGAGCTTCGACGTGTGCTTTGGGTAACCATAGGTGAAGGCCGTAAAGGGGTATTTTGACTATAAAGGCTAGTATACATCCCAATCACGTAATAGAGTTGGTTCAGGAGAGTAATATTTCTTTAGTGGTGAATGTTATTATTAGAAGGTTTAATGATCCTAGGTTGGCTAAGTAATACAAGAGTGTAATAAGCAGTGGGAGGGATCCGGCTAGTGTATAAAATAGAAAATATGAACCTGCATTAAGGCGTTCTGGCTGATAACCTCAGCGGGTGATGACGATTAAGGTGGGAATTAAAGTGGTCTCGAACAGAACATAGAAGAGGATAAGTTCTGTGGCTGTAAATGTTAAGATTAAAGAAATTTGTAGGAGAATTAGTATTGATATATAAAGCTTTTTTCGTGGTAGGGGGTTGTTATAGAGGTGTTGTTGAGTTGCTAGAATTATTAGGGGTAGAAGCCAGGCTGTTAGGGCGAGGAGTGGGGATGTTAATGGGTCTGAGAAGAAGGTTAATGATAGGTAGCATAATATGTTTGGTAAATAGAGGGGTACAAGGGCTAGAGCACTGATTAGTAGGCTTCAGGTTATTATATTAATTCATATTATATGGTTATTTGATAGTCATACTGTTGGAAGTAATATAATTGTTGGTAGAATAATTTTTAGCATTGGAGTAAGTTTAGGTTTTGTACATAGTCTAGGCCATATAAATTAGAGATAAGAATTAGCAGGGCTAGGCCGACTGCGGCTTCACATGCGGCGAAAACTAGGAGAGTAATTGGTATTATAAATATTAATGTTATATGTATATTTAGGGTTGTAAGTGTAATTAAAATAAATAGTGATAATATTATGCCTTCTAGACATAGTAAGGATGATATTAGGTGGGATCGATAGATTAGTAATCCTAGCAGGGATATGGAATATGCCAATATTGTGTTGATGTAAATAAAGGGCACTTGATAAATATGATTTTTCATAATCTAATGAGTCGAAATCATTTGTTTTTGATTAAACTATTTATCAATTCAACTCAATCTAGTCCTTTTTGGGATCATTCGTAGGCCAGCCCTGCTGCTAAAATAATAATTAGGGCAAGAATTATATTAGTTGTTATTATTAATTTATTTGTTTGGGTTGCCCATGGAAGGGGGAGGAGGAGAGCAATTTCTAGGTCAAATAGGAGAAATGTAATAGCTACTAGGAAAAATTTTATGGAGAAAGGTAGGTGAGCAGAGGTTGTGGGGTCAAATCCACATTCGTAGGGGTTATGTTTTTCTATGTAGGTATTAGGCTGTGGAATTCAAAATGTAATAGTAATTAGTAATAGGGCTAGGATAATATTTGTAATAAGGGTTAGTGTAATATTTACTACTCTCTCTCAGGTTTAACTGAGGCCTACTGATTGGAAGTCGGTTGCACTGCTTATACTAAGAGAGTAAGATCCTCATCAATAAATAGAAATATAGAGGAATAGTCATACTACATCTACGAAGTGCCAATATCATGCGGCGGCTTCAAAGCCGAAGTGGTGATTGGATGTAAAATGATCTATTTGCAAGCGAAGGTAGCATGTAATGAGGAATGTGGTTCCGATGATGACGTGAAGGCCGTGAAAGCCTGTTGCTATAAAGAATGTGGAGCCATAAATTCCATCTGAGATGGTGAAGGGGGCTTCCGAATATTCTGATATTTGTAGATAGGTAAAGTAGATACCCAATGCAATAGTTATAAATAGTGCTTGGGTTGACTCTTCTTGGTCAGCTTCTATTAGGCTATGGTGAGCTCAGGTAATTGTTACTCCTGATGCTAGTAGAACTGCTGTATTTAGTAGGGGAACTTCTATAGGGTTAAGAGGAAAGATGCCTGTTGGGGGTCAGTGTCCTCCTGTTTGTGGGGTTGGGGCTAAGCTAGAGTGGTAGAATGCTCAGAAGAAGCCGGCAAAGAAAAAAATTTCTGAAATAATAAATAGGACTATTCCATATCGAAGGCCCTTTTGGACGGGGGTGGTGTGATGTCCTTGATATGTTCCTTCTCGGACGACATCCCGTCACCATTGAAATATAGTTATTGCGCTGGCTAGTAGACCTGCTATGAGGAGAAGGCTGTGATAAAAGTGGAATCATATAATTAAGCCTGAGGTAAGTAGGAAGGCGGACAGAGCTCCTGTTAATGGTCAGGGGCTTGGGTTAACTATGTGGTAGGCATGAGCTTGGTGGGTCATTAAGAATTATCATGTAGGTAAAGGCTTACTAGAAGTGTAAAGACGTAGGCTTGAATTAAGGCTACACCTAATTCTAGGGTAATTAGAAGGATAATTACAATAACAGTAATTATAGATGATGAGAAATAAATAGATGTTAGGGTTAGTGCGGTGTCTCCAAGTAGATGCATTAGGAGATGTCCTGCTGTAATATTGGCTGTTAAACGTACGGCTAGTGCTATTGGTTGAATGAAGAGGCTAATTGTTTCAATGATTACTAGTATGGGAATAAGAGGAATGGGGGTTCCTTGGGGTAAAAAGTGGGCTAAAGATGCTTTTGTTTTGAATCGAAATCCTATAAGTACTGTGGCCGCTCATAGGGGGATTGCTATTCCAATATTCATAGATAGCTGGGTGGTTGGTGTAAATGCGTAAGGTGTGAGTCCAAGGAGGTTATTAAGAGCAATAAAAGTGATTAGGGTTAGAAGTATTAGGGATCAAGTTCGTCCCTTAGTGCTGTGATTTAGTATTAGTTGTTTTAGTGTAAGTTGGATTAATCATTGTTGAAGTAGAGAAATTCGGTTGCTGATTAATTTATTGGGAGGTGTTATTAGTAGGGTGGGAAATAAAATAATTAATGTGATTAGGGGGATTCCTAGAATTGTTGGGATATTGAATGAGGCAAATAGATTTTGGTTCATTTTAATTCTCAGGTTGCATTATGTTTTTGTATTTTAATTAATTTTGACATTGGAGAGGCGTAGAAGGTGAAATTTAATACTTTTAATTGAATAGTGAAAAATAGGGCCACAACTATTGATATAATTACCAATGGTCATGGCGAGATATCTAGTTGGGGAATTCGCTGTAGGGATTAATATTCCCAGTCTTTAACTTAAAAGGTTAATGCTTACTAGCTTTACAGCGATACAATATATAGGTATGAGGCTCAGACTTCAAAGTCTTGGAAGTAGATAAATTCTAGAACGATAGGTATAAAGCTATGGTTTGATCCACAAATTTCTGAGCATTGTCCGTAGAAAAGGCCTGGCCGTATTGAGGCTACTATAGCTTGATTTAAGCGTCCAGGGATTGCATCTGCTTTAACGCCTAGTGATGGTACAGCTCATGAGTGTAGTACGTCTTGTGATGAAATTAGTATGCGGATATCTGCTTCTATTGGCAGGGTGGTGCGGTTGTCTACCTCAAGAAGTCGGAATTCGCCAGGTTCAAGAAAATATGTGGGCATAATATAGGAATCAAAGGCTAGATCTTCGTAGTCTGAATATTCATAGCTTCAGTATCACTGGTGGCCAATAGCTTTAAGGGTTAAGTATGGTTTATTAAATTCGTCTGTTATATACAGGATACGTAAGGATGGCAGGGCAATTATAATAAGGATAATGGCAGGTAGAATGGTTCAGATAATTTCAATTTCTTGGGCATTTATTGTGCTGGTGTGTGTTAGTTTTGTAGTAAGTATTAAGGAGATGATATACAGAACTAGAGAGCTAATAAGAAAAATAATTATTAGGGCATGGTCATGGAAGGCAATGAGTTCTTCTATGATAGGGGATGCTGCATTTTGTAGGCCTAGTTGGGCTGGGTGGGCCATGTAAGATATATAGAGATTAGTCTATAACTTAACTTTGACAAAGTTATGTAATTATTTTACTAATATCTTATTGAAAAAGTCATAGGGTCTATGGAGTTGGCTTGAAACCAATTTTTGGGGGTTCAAATCCTTCCTTTTTCGTTGAGAATTTTTACATAAGTAGCTTCTTCAAATGTGTGATAGGGAGGAGGGCAGCCGTAAAGCCACTCGAGGTTGGAGGATAGTTGTTCAACAGTTATGACTTTTCGTTTTGAGGAGAAAGCCTCTCAGATTATAAAGATTATTAGGATAACTGCTGTTAGTGAGATAAATGAACCTACGGATGATACGATATTTCATGTTGTGTAGGCATCAGGGTAATCAGAGTAACGTCGAGGCATGCCGGATAGACCAAGAAAGTGTTGGGGAAAGAAGGTTATATTTACACCTACAAATATAATACTGAAATGAATTTTAGCGTAAGTTTGGTCGAGGGTATAACCAGAGAATAGTGGGAATCAGTGAATAAAGCCTCCTATAATAGCAAATACTGCCCCTATGGATAATACATAGTGAAAGTGGGCTACTACATAGTATGTATCGTGTAAAACAATATCTAATGATGAGTTGGCTAGTACAATCCCGGTCAGTCCACCTACAGTAAAAAGGAAAATGAAGCCTAGGGCTCATAGTATTGCAGGAGATCATTTAATGTTGCCGCCATGTAGTGTGGCTAGTCAGCTGAAGACTTTTACTCCGGTGGGGATAGCAATAATTATAGTGGCTGATGTAAAATATGCACGGGTATCTACATCTATTCCTACTGTAAATATGTGATGTGCTCATACAATAAATCCTAAGAAACCGATTGATATTATAGCTCATACTATTCCTATATACCCAAATGGTTCTTTTTTGTTGGAGTAGTATGTTACGATGTGAGAGATTATTCCGAAGCCGGGTAAGATAAGAATATACACTTCAGGATGACCAAAGAATCAAAATAGGTGTTGATATAAGATTGGGTCACCTCCACCGGCTGGGTCGAAGAAAGTGGTGTTAAGATTGCGGTCTGTTAATAGTATAGTAATTCCAGCAGCTAGGACAGGGAGAGACAGGAGGAGAAGAACTGCTGTAATAAGAACTGATCATACAAAGAGAGGGGTTTGGTACTGGGTTATGGCTGGGGGTTTTATATTAATAATTGTAGTAATAAAATTAATAGCTCCCAGGATGGAGGATACACCTGCCAGGTGTAGCGAGAAGATAGTTAAGTCTACTGAGGCTCCTGGATGAGATATATTTCCGGCTAGGGGTGGATAGACTGTTCAGCCAGTTCCTGCGCCGGCCTCTAGAGTTGAAGACGCAAGTAATAGGAGAAGTGACGGAGGAAGAAGTCAGAAGCTTATATTATTTATTCGGGGGAATGCTATATCTGGCGCACCAATTATAAGGGGCACAAGTCAGTTTCCAAAGCCCCCAATTATAATTGGTATAACTATAAAAAAGATTATAATAAATGCGTGAGAGGTAACAATAACGTTGTAGACGTGATCATCTTCTATTAAACTTCCAGGTTGTCCTAACTCGGCTCGAATTAAAAGGCTTAGGGCAGTTCCTACTGCCCCTGCTCAGGCTCCAAATAGAAGATAGAGTGTTCCGATGTCTTTATGATTGGTTGAAAATAGTCAGCGATTTATGAACATAGGTAGGAGGAAGGTAAAATGGCTGAGTAAGCATTAGACTGTAAATCTAAAGACAGGGGTAAGTCCTCTTTTTACCAGCCCTGAGGTGATATATCACATTGAATTGCAAATTCAGAGAAGCAGCTTCAATTCTGCCGGGGCTTCTCCCGCCTTTTTTCCCCCAACGGCGGGAGAAGTAGATTGAAGCCAGTTGATTAGGTTATTTAGCTGTTAACTAAATTTTTGTGGGTTAAAGTCCCATCAGTCTAGGAAGGGCTTAGCTTAATAAAAGCAACTGATTTGCGTTCAGTAGATGTAATATAGAGTTTTGCAGTCCTTAGGGCGTAGCAGAAATTAAGTAAATTATACTTACTGAGGGCTTTGAAGGCTCTTGGTCTTATTAACCTAAATTTCTAGATTATTAATATTAGTGGTGTTAAGGGTAGAAGGAGGGTGGAGGAGATTATAAGTGGAGTGAGGAGGGGGGTTAGTTTTGTACATTTTAGTTGTCAGTTAATTTTTGCGTTGTTGGATGTAGGAAATATTGTTACTGAGATAGAGTATGTTAGACGTAAGTAAAAATATAAGTTCACTAGTGTGAGTATGGCCATGGTGAGAGGGATGATGAGGCTGTTGTTGTTTGTAAACTCTTGTATAATAATTCATTTGGGGGAGAAGCCTGTGAGCGGGGGTAGGCCCCCTAGGGATAGTATTATTAGTGGAATAACAGGTATAGTTCATGTAAATTTGTTTCAGGTGTGGGATATAGATAGGGTTGTTGTATTTGAATTTAGATAAAAGGTTATAAAGATGGTGATTGTTAGGAATAGATAGATAAGTAGGCTAAGAATAGTAATGCTGGGATTATAATGTAGAATTGCTATTATCCACCCTATATGGGTAATTGATGAGTAGGCTATAATTTTGCGTAATTGTGTTTGATTTAGTCCGCCTCAGCTGCCAATTATAATTGATATCATGGAAATTGCTATTAAGATATTTATATTAATGGATGGGAAGATTTGGAATATAATTGAAATGGGGGCTAGTTTTTGTCATGTAAGGATAATTATGGCAGGGATAAGGGGAATACCTTGGGTTACTTCTGGAAGTCAGAAGTGAAGAGGGGCTATGCCTAGTTTTATTGTTAAAGCAATTAATATTGTTGTAGTTAAGAATTGGCTTGTGGGAGGGCTAATAGTTCACTGTCCGGAGAATAAATTGTTTATAAAAATTATTATTAGGAGGAGCATGGATGCGGTTGCTTGAACTAGGAAATATTTTGTAGCTGCTTCTGTAGAGCGGGGGTTTGTAGTCTTAGCTAGTACTGGAATAATGGCTAGTATATTTAGTTCTAGTCCTACTCAGATGAGGAATCAGTGTGAGCTTATGATTGTAATTAAAGTTCCTGTTAAAATTGTGAAGAAAATAATGAGTTGGGCTAGGGGGTTGATGTTAGTACGGGAAGGGTTGAAACCAACATTTTCGGGGTATGGGCCCGATAGCTTATTTAGCTGACCTTACTTAGAATATGGTGTAATAGGTAGCACGGAGAGTTTTGAGTTCTCAGGTATGGGTTCAACTCCTATAGTTCTAGAAATAAGAGGATTTGAACCTCTATAATTTACTCTATCAAAGTAACTCTTTTGTCAGACATATTTCTATGTTTGGGGAGGTACGGCAGATGCAAGAATAGGTATTGAGATGTACCACATACATAGTGCTAATGTGAGGGGTAAGAATTTTTTTCACAGGAGGTATATAAGTTGGTCATAACGGAATCGGGGATATGCTGTTCGAATTCATAAGAATAATGTGGTTAGTAGAAGTGTTTTGGTTATAAAGTTTGCTGTATATAATTCTGGGGTGAGCAGTGTATGAGGTGCTGCTAAGAAGATGGTGGTGGTTAAGGCGTTTATTATGATGATATTTATGTATTCTGCTATGAAAAATAGGGCAAATGAGCCTGCGGCGTATTCGATGTTGAATCCTGAAACTAGTTCTGACTCGCCCTCTGTTAGATCAAATGGGGCTCGGTTGGTTTCGGCTAATGTTGAAATAAATCATATTATGGCGAGAGGTCATGATGGAAGGAGGAGTCATAAGTGTTCTTGTGTTGTAATAAGTGAGTGTAGATTGAATGAGCCGCTTATTAGTAGAACGGAGAGGAGGATAATAGCTAGTGTAACTTCATATGAAATTGTTTGGGCTACGGCTCGTAATGCACCTATTAGAGCATATTTTGAATTAGATGCTCATCCGGACCATAAAATTGAGTATACAGCTAGGCTTGAGATTGCTAATATAAATAAGAGGCCTAGATTAAAATTGATTAGGGGGAGAGGTATAGGTAAGGGGGCTCATAAGAGGAGGGCAATGGAAAGTGCTAAGGTTGGAGCAATTACGTACAGAACTGTAGTGGATGCTGTGGGAAGTAGTGGTTCTTTTGTAAAGAGTTTTATTGCGTCTGCAATAGGTTGAAGAACTCCGTAGGGGCCAACAATGTTAGGGCCTTTACGGAATTGTATATAGCCCAGGATTTTTCGTTCTGTAAGTGTAAGAAATGCTATAGCGATAAGGGCTGGGATAATAAGTAGGAGTAAATTAATTATGAACAAGTTGTTAAGGAGAGGAGTTGAACCTCTGGTGGTAAAGTTTTAAGTTTTATGCAATTACCGGGCTCTGCCACCTTAACAAGCCCTGGTTTAGGGCGGGTAGAAAAATTATGAAATTAAGATGGAAGTCATTAGGTTTGTGAGGGCGCTTATGAAAAGTGGGCCCTATTTCTCTTGTCCTTTCGTACTGGGAGAAATGTTTAATAGATAGAAACCGACCTGGATTGCTCCGGTCTGAACTCAGATCACGTAAGACTTTAATCGTTGAACAAACGAACCTTTAGTAGCGGCTGCACCACTAGGATGTCTTGATCCAACATCGAGGTCGTAAACCCTATTGTCGATATGGACTCTGTAATAGGATTGCGCTGTTATCCCTAGGGTAACTTGGTCCGTTGATCAATTTATTGGGTCAATAAATATAGGTTCACTTAGACTAGTAAGGTCTTGGTGTATAATTCTCGGGGGTTGTATTATGCTCCGAGGTCACCCCAACCGAAATTTATAGTGCATGGACTGTAATTTAATGCCTGTGGGTTTTAAAGCTACTAGTTTGTACTATTAAATTAAAGCTCCATAGGGTCTTCTCGTCTTATTTAAATATATCCGCCTCTTCACGGATAGGTCAATTTCACTGATTAAAAGTAAGAGACAGTTAAACCCTCGTGTGGCCGTTCATACAAGTCCTTATTTAGAGAACAAGTGATTATGCTACCTTTGCACGGTCAGGGTACCGCGGCCGTTGAACATGTGTCACTGGGCAGGCAGTGCCTCTAATACTGTTTATGCTAGAGGTGATGTTTTTGGTAAACAGGCGGGGGTAGAGTTTGCCGAGTTCCTTTTACTTTTTTTAATCTTTCCTGAATAGCATGCCTGTGTTGGGTTAACAGTTGGGATAATGGGTAGATGAAGTTGTGGGGTAAGGTGATTTGGCTGTTAACTAGCAGTGGTAGTTCCGGTCTGGGATAAGCTTATGCAAGGAGAATAATTTCATGTTACTTATACTAACATTATTGCTTCTATTTGGAAATAGATTAATCCAATATGTTATAGGAGTTCAGTAAAATGGGTGGAATTAGGGGAGTAAGGGTGTTGAGCTTGAACGCTTTCTTAATTGGTGGCTGCTTTAAAGCCTACTATGGTATTTAGGTGTTTTACTCTCTATACAAGGTTGTTTCCTATAGTCTAAAGAGCTGTCCCTCTTTAGAGTAACTATTAAATTTACGGGGGGATTAGGAGTTCTGTGAGTAAATTTAAAGTTGAACTGAAATTCTGTCTTGGATAACCAGCTATCACCAAGCTCGGTAGGTTTGTCGCCTCTACCCGCAGATCTTCCCACTATTTTGCCACATAGACGGGTATGCTCTTTAGCTGTCCGTGGGTAGCTCGTTTGGTTTCGGGGAGTATTGTTGAAGTTCTTTATACAATATAATTTCTAGTTAATTCATTATGCAAAAGGTAGAAGGGTTTATCTTTGCTTTTTTATGCTTTGTGAAGATTTGTCTTTCCCTTGCGGTACTGTATCTATTGCGCCTAAGTTTAATTTCTATCACCTATACTTTTGTAATGGGTAAATGATTTAATTGGTATAATTGGATAGTATGGTAGTTTATGGTTTGGGCTAGAATTAGCTCAGAGCGATCGGCTATTTGCGATATCTTCCGGGTGTAAGCTGGATGCTTTAGTTTAAGCTACGCTTTGGTTTATCCAAGCGCACTTTCCAGTACGCTTACCATGTTACGACTTATCCCCTCTATATCAGCGTATAGTTGTTTGTTGTTAGTGCACTATTAGTGTGATGTTTGAGGAGGGTGACGGGCGGTGTGTGCGTGCTTAATGGCCTTATTTCAATCAAGCTCTCTATTCTTGATTTACTGCTAAATCCACCTTGGGACTTTAAATTTCATAAAGGCTGTCGTGTGATTTTCTGATTTAGAAAATGTAGCCCATTACTCCCGCCCCATTGGCTGCACCTTGACCTAACGTTTTTATGATAATACTTCTGCTTACTATGCTGTCTTTAGGGAGTTTGCTGAAGATGGCGGTATACAGGCTGAGGGCAAGGGGTGGTGAGGTTTATCGGGGTTTATCGATTACAGAACAGGCTCCTCTAGAAGGATATAAAGCACCGCCAGGTCCTTTGAGTTTCAAGCTGTGGCTTGTAGTGTTCTGGCGAATAATTTTGTTAATTAAGTTATTGAAGTTTAGGGCTAAGCATAGTGGGGTATCTAATCCCAGTTTGTACCTTAGCTATAGTGTGTTCAGGATAATAAAGCCACTTTCGTAGGATATTTTACCATAACCAGGGTTTTCTACAACTTAGTTACAGGTTAGCTTTATTAATAGTAAGTCTTAAACACTCTTTACGCCGGACTCTATTAACTTGAGTCAATCGTATGGCCGCGGTGGCTGGCACGAAATTGACCGACTCTGGATGTCAGTATAACTTAGTTAAACTTTCGTTTATTGCTAAAGGTTAGTCACTGCTGTTTCCCGTGGGGGTGTGGCTGAGCAAAGTGTTTTGAGCTGCTTGTGCGTGCTTGATACTTGCTCCTCTTGTTTTATAGTCTGGAGGGCATTCTCACAGGGCCGCGGATGCTTGCATGTGTAGTTTTACTGAGAGCTAATAGAAAGGCCAGGACCAAACCTATGTGTTTATGGGGTGTAGTCACCCGTCTAGACATTTTCAGTGTCTTGCTTTGAGTATTAAGCTACATTAAC